TGTAGAAAAAAATTCTTTACTTTATTAGTTCGATCTATTACCAATCGATTTCTTTATTTTATTACTTGCTATGTTCGAGTTAATCTAATTAGTGAAATTTTTGTTCATATTGAAATGAATCGAGATTGATAAGGAGTTTGTTAATGATGCTCGAGCATGTACTTATTTTGAGTGCCTATTTATTTTCTGTCGGTCTATATGGATTGATCACGAGTCGAAATATGGTTAGGGCTCTTATGTGTCTTGAACTTATATTAAATGCGGTTAATATAAATTTTGTAACATTTTCTGATTTTTTTGATAGGAAAGAAATTGATCTAGGATCAAAAAACCGAAAGAAAAAATAACAAAATGATTCTTATTGATGAAATTGAGCTTTTAAATATTCACGCTTTTTTTTTTTACTATTCTATCCTCGTATGTTTAGATTCAAGAATAGAATAGCGAAAATTTTATCTTCTAGATAATAAATAAGCAATTAATAAAAAAATTGAGACGTAAGAAGAATACAAGAAAAGATACGAAGAAATGCGCCCGCCGCCAATCGATTTGATCGTCTCTCCTACAAAAAAACTCATAAGACCAACTCCATTCGTAATTCCATCAACTACTTGTTGATCAAAAAAATGAGTGAATTCAGACACTCTTCTCATCGTCCCTGTTAAGTATGTTGCATAAAAAGCGTCTATATAACCACGATTATATGACCAAGCATATATCCCATTTTTTATCTTGTCAGAAAAAATTCTCTTAAGATTTGTTTTAATTAATGAATTAACTAAATCAAAATTTGTAAAAGGGGAATACGGAGGCTTATAAAAAAAAAATGCTATAATTATTCCAAGATAGGCTAGACTAACTGAAAACACTGCATCTTTCGCAAATTCCGACCAATCTGTTAAATAATTCGAATTTTGATGTAACAGATTTATCGAGGGGGTTAACCATTTGGATAAAATATCCAAATCGACGCCATTAAAAGAAATTCCTATGAATCCAACAAAGAAAGTAAAGAAGACTAATATAAGGATAGGAAATAATATAGTATTATCCGATTCATAAGGATACTCAAAAGTTTTCTTCTTGCCAAAACGAGAAATAGTAAGAAAAGGTTGGCTTCTAGTTCTTGCATTCTCATCAATTCGATCTATTTTCTGTGAAAAAAAATAAGCACTTTTCTTTTTCGTCATTATTAATAAAGTTAACAAATAAAAGTTTTTCTTATTGACTTTAAAACCTTCTTTACCCCATAGAGATATTGAATAGAGGGAAGTCTTTTTTTTTCCACTGAAATTTTGAAAATGAGCATTTAAATGTCCTTCAAAAGTAAGTAAATAGATCCGAAACATATAAAATGCGGTTAATCCCGCCGTAGACCAAGCTATTATTGCAAAAATTGCTGAATATAACCAACTATCATTAAGAATTTGATCTTTGGACCAAAAACAAGCAAGAGGTGGAATCCCACAAAGAGAAAGTGTGCCTAATAAAAACGCACTTTTGGTAATTGGTACATGTTTTTTTAAACCTCCCATAAAAACCATATTTTGACTTTTAGTCGGAGAATAACCAACAATAGTTTGCATTGAATGAATAACAGAACCCGATCCCAAAAACAATAATGCTTTCGAATAAGCATGAGTAATCAAATGAAATAAAGCACTTCGAGAAGACCCCATACCGAGAGCTAACATCATATAACCCAATTGAGACATGGTGGAATAGGCTAAACCTCTCTTAATGTCTTTTTGAGCAAGAGCTAAAGTAGCTCCAAAAAATAGTGTTATTATCCCTATTAAAGAAATTAAATTCATTATTTGAGGTATAATAATGAAAAGAGGTAAAAGTCGAGCTACAAGGAAAATTCCCGCGGCTACCATAGTAGCGGCATGGATAAGAGCCGAAATAGGAGTCGGCCCTTCCATTGCATCTGGTAACCATACATGAAGGGGGAATTGTGCAGATTTCGAAACAGCACCAGAAAAAAATAAAACAGCGCACCACGTAACAAATAAAAAATTTAAGTCATTATGAATAATCAAGTTATTGAATATTTGAAATAAATCCCGAAATTCAAAACTCCCTGTTATCCAATAAAAACCCAAAATTCCCAATAATAAACCAAAATCCCCAACACGATTAGTTACAAACGCTTTTTGACAAGCATTTGCTGCAACAGGACGTGTGAACCAAAATCCTATTAATAGATAGGAACACATTCCTACTAATTCCCAAAAAATATAAATTTGTATCAAATTGGAACTAGTAACTAATCCCAACATGGCAGTACTGAAAAAACTCATATAAGCAAAAAATCTCAAATATCCACGATCATGAAACATATAATTATCACTATAAATAAGAACCAAAATTCCAACAGTAGTGATTAATATTGACATAATAGAAGTAAGCGGATCAATTAAGTAGCCAAATTCTAAAGAAAAATCATTATTGAGAATCCAAGCCCAGACATATTGATAGGTAGCACGGCTATTTAGTTGCTGAATCGATAAATTGATCGAAAAAATCATGACTATACTTAATACTAAAACACTTTGAAAAGCCCACATACGACGAAGACGTTTTGTTGCCGACGGAAAAAGAAGAAGTCCCACCCCGATTAATATAGGAACTGAAAGTGGAAGGAAAGGTATTATCCATGCATATTGATATGTTTGTTCCATAAAAAAAGTTTTTTAGTCTGAATTAATTGCTTCCGATTAACTGGACCCTACCCCTTTCAAAAGGGATCAATAAAAAAATCAAAATATGCACTAACTAAAAAAAATTTAACGTAAAAAAAAATTTAGCATTTGATACTCGTACTTAATTCTGTATCTGAGTTTTTCGAAATAGTTCAAATATTCAACTCAAGAAGTTAGATGTGGTCAAATAATATGACCAAGTTCTGTAAAAAAAACTACTTCTTTATTTTAAATATATTTGTATTTTGAAAATATACAAATTTAGGAAGAGATCAAAAATAAAAATAGAAATTTTTCTAACAATGGTTTTTTTTATAGCAAACATCAGGAATTACACTTAAAAGTACTTGATTCTGATATAAATCGTGGAATTCACTAATGTCATCGGCTTAAAAACTCGTCGTTTTTTTAGTTAGTTTCATTTTAGTTAGTTTTTTTCAACTTATTAACTAATTCCTTATGAGATTGATTATGATTCTTTTTTTTTGTTTTTAAAAAAAATATTTTTGTTATTAGAAACCGTTAGAATATCTGAGTGTATATATAAAACTTAATGGTTTATTTGAAACTTGATTTTTTATTAATTGAGAAAATTTTAGACGGATTCGTTGGACTAGTTACTCGAAAAAAGATTCCATTTGGTATTAGATAAAAGTTGTCTTTTGAAATACTTCCTTTGATTTTATTACATGGAAATGCAGTGTCGAATGACAAAAAGCACTGGAGATAGATCTTTTAGATTCTTTTTTTTAGTTCCACTAATTAGATTTATATATCATAGCTGATTATAGAAATATCTGAGAAAAAACGACAAATAAAAGTACTACTAATCCATACAACTTATTTGTTCTTAGAAGCTTTCTAGAGTATAAAAAACCTTTTTGAACAAAAAATTTGTAGGAATCTTGTAGAGAAATTTCATATATTTAGATTTATTTGTGATGATAAGGACTAAAAGAATAACTAGATAATGAATAGTAATTAAGGATTCTTTTGAACAATAGATGTCTTTCACATCCAACTATAACAATGAGTAACCTCTTCATTTTGAAATGGCAGTTCCAAAAAAACGCACTTCTAGATCAAAAAAGCGTATTCGTCAAAATATTTGGAAAAGGAAGGGATATTCATCGGCGTTAAAAGCTTTGTCATTAGGAAAATCTCTTTCTACCGGCAAATCAAAAAGTTTTTTTATGCGACGAGCAAATAAGTCCTAAAATGTTGTAAGACTCGGAATCTATTTGACGTTAAAATTGGCTCATTTCAGTCTTACTATCAAATTCTCAATTACAACTCTCTATTAGTTTGAACTAATCAATATGAAATAGACTCCGTTTTGTGATGTTCATATGGAAAAATGGAACATTAAGAATTTGCAAATTTCGCAAATTCTAAGAAAAAATACAATAAGAAAAACCAAGGTTTTACCTTTTTTTAGGACTCCATTTTTCATTTTGTTGGTGGGGAGTATTATTTTCCCCATCGACCTTTTTGTTAGAATTCAAATGCTAATAATATGTTTTCTTTATCTATAATATCTAAAGAATATCGAGAGAAGATCAGAAAAAAGATCTTGAGTTCAAATTAACGAGAGAAACTCATTGATTCAATTTTGAAAACTTGTATAACTTTCTGACTTCGTCTTTCTCGGAATGACTATAGAGTTCTCAGATATTTTTTGATTTCAGCCCAACCAATAAAAGACGAAAACTCTCGGGATATTATATACAAACAATCTCTTACTTTAGAAAAATCCAAAAAAGGTTTCTTTTATGTTCCGCGAGAAAATTCATTTGGTTGTTTAAAATTTATGAAATAAGTTAAATGGGAACTAATTATTATGAATTTGAATTGTTATTCAAAAATTTTTTCAGTGAAGTGACACGGTCAATCTTGACAATTCAATATAAATAGCCTATTATGGGTTCGAACAAGCCGCTATGGTGAAATCGGTAGACACGCTGCTCTTAGGAAGCAGTGCTAGAGCATCTCGGTTCGAGTCCGAGTAGCGGCATGCCGTCTTCGAAACACCAGACAATAGATCTTATAATGAAAAATGAATGAAATTCCCGCTTTTCATTTATACTTAAATTAAGGGATTACTCTTTTTTTTTTTTTATGATATTTTCAACCTTAGAGCATATATTAAATCATATTTCCTTTTCAATTGTTTCAATTGTCATTTCAATTTGGTTTTTCAACCTATTGGTCACTGAACTCATAAAACCATATGAGTTATCAGAAAAGGGCATGATACCGACCTTTTTGTGTTTCACAGGATTATTAGTGACTCGTTGGATTTATTCCGGTCATTTTCCACTAAGTGATTTATACGAATCATTAATCTTTCTTTCGTGGAGTTTCTCCCTTATTCATATAGTCGCCTATTTCAAAAAAAATAAAAATCTAAGCGCAATAACCGCCTCGAGTACTATTTTTACCCAAGGCTTTGCTACTTCAAGTCTTTTAAGTGAAATACAGAAACCTGCAATATTAGTCCCTGCGCTCCAATCCGAGTGGTTAATAATGCACGTAAGTATGATGATATTGAGCTATGCCGCTCTTCTGTGTGGATCATTATTATCCGCTGCACTTCTAGTCTTTACATTTAGAAAGAAAAGTAATCGGTTTTTAAAATCATTTTCATTTAACGAAATCCAATATAGCTATGACAGAAGTACTATTTTAAGAAATACTTCTTTTGTTTCTGGTAAGAATTATTACAAGAGCCAATTAATCCAACAATTGGATTTTTGGAGTTATCGTGTTATTAGTCTAGGATTTCTTTTTTTAACTACGGGTATTATTTCAGGAGCAGTCTGGGCGAATGAAGCATGGGGATCATATTGGAGTTGGGACCCAAAAGAAATTTGGGCCTTTATTACTTGGATGATATTCGCTATTTATTTACATATTCGAACAAATAAGAATTTCCCGGGTGAAAATTCCGCACTAGTGGCGGTTCTAGGTTTTCTGATAATTTGGATATGCTATTTTGGAGTTAATCTATTAGGAATAGGGCTACATAGTTATGGTTCATTTCCATTACCGTCTAGCTAAGGAAGCTTCTTACGAATACAAACTAACTCGAGCTGTCTATAAAAAACTTTGTAACGAACTGCGTGAATCCAGTACCAATAGTGTAGTGATTCGCGCGGTTCTCGCAAAGACCGCGCATCTCGGGTTAAAATGAAAATTCATTTTTCACTTTATTTTCAATAATAGAAAAAAGCATTCTTTTGTCTATTCTACAACAAGTTTTTCAAAATTATCTAATTTTTTTCTTTAGGAAAAATCTCTATAAAAAACTAGATAAAAGAACTTCAACCTTCTCAACTGAAAGTGACAGAACAAAATCCGGGTAGATTCCAATCCCTATTATGGGTAGAAAGATAGCGATTGAAACAAACAACTCGCGCGGTCCAAAATCAAAAAGATAAGACGTCGGGGCATTAAATAACTTGGATCCATAGAACATCTGGCGTGACATAGATAATGAATAAATGGGCGTTAATATCATTCCAATTGCTATTACAAAAGTCAGTAGAATTTTTGGCATGAAAAGATATTTTTGACTGGTAATTAGTCCCCACAATACGATTAATTCTGCAACAAAACCACTCATACCTGGTAATGCGAGGGAGCCCATAGAAAAGCTACTAAACAGCGTAAATATTTTTGGCATTGGGATAGCTACGCCGCCCATTTCGTCGAGATAAACAAGACGTATTCTATCATAACTTGTTCCTGCCAAGAAAAAAAAGGCCGCCCCAATAAATCCGTGAGAAATTATTTGTAAAATGGCTCCATTGAGTCCTGCGTCGGTTATAGAACCAATTCCTATAAGTATCAAACCCATATGCGATACAGAAGAATAGGCTATTCTTTTTTTAAAATTACGTTGGCCGGAAGAAGTTAAAGCTGCATAGATTATTTGTATTGTGCCTATTATCATCAACCAGGGAGAAAAAATAGAATGAGCATGAGGTAATAATTCCATATTAATTCGAATCAATCCATATGCCCCCATTTTTAATAAGATTCCAGCTAAAAGCATACAAGTACTGTAATGAGCTTCGCCGTGGGTATCAGGTAACCATGTATGGAAAGGTAGAATCGGCGATTTGACAGCAAACGAAATCAAAAATCCGATATAAAATATTATTTCCAAGGCCACAGGATACGGTCGATTAATTGATGTTTCAAAATCTAATGTTGGTTCATTAGAACCATATAAACCAAGACCCATAACTCCCATTAATAGAAAAACAGAACCTCCTGCCGTGTACAAAATAAATTTAGTTGCCGAGTACATCCGTTTCTTTCCTCCCCACATGGATAGAAGGAGATAAACCGGAATTAATTCTAACTCCCACATGATGAAAAAAAGTAAAAGATCCTGAGAAGAAAATGACCCTATTTGAGCGCTATACATTGCTAATAGCAAAAAATGGAATAATCGAGAATCCCGAGTAAGAGGCCAGGCTGCTAACGTAGCTAAAGTAGTGATAAATCCCGTTAGTAAAATAGGTCCTATAGAAAGTCCATCTATTCCTAATTTCCAATGGAAATCAAAAAAATGAATCCATTTATAATCTTCCACTAGTTGGATTAATGGATCATCTGATTGGAAATGATAACGGAATACATAGGTTAGTAGAAGGAGCTCTAAAATACATATACAAATGGTATACCATCTAATTACCTTATTTCCTTTATGAGGAAGAAAAAAAATTAAAGAACCCGCAGCTATTGGTAAAAATACAATTATTGTTAACCAAGGAAAATAATTCGT